GCCCGGGCTTTTTCTAGCTGTTCAACGGCCCTTCCGCGCAGTTCTTCTGAATTTCGAATAGTATTCACGATTCGCAGTTTTCGATTATCTAATAAATCACTTAATGAAAGTAGATTATCTTTCCATTCATTTCAAAACTTTCATGATCCCTTCCCGAACCAAACTTGAATCTTTCGATTCATTTGGCTCTCACGCTCAATTACTTCCATTTTTTATGGTAAATTTCCCTATCTATTTTGAATGTAATGAACCTATCCTCTACTCTTTGCTCATATTCGAACAAAATTGGAAATGAATCACTAATCCAAGGCCGGAATATTTGGAGGACTCTTCTGACCAAACAAAAAATATGTAATTGTCAGCAAAGTTGTTTTTTTTTTCAAATCCAAAAAAATTTCTTATTTGATATATTTTTTTATAAATAGGTCATCAACTCAGCATTTGGCATTTAAACAAAAATGTAAAAAAAAAGAAAAAAGGATAAACCCCTTTCTAATACCAATAAAAGTTTCAAAATTTTTTATCGATATGAGTGTTATATATCGATAAATTTCTAACTATTCCTTGAAAATGGAAAACCATTTCAGTATTAATATAGTGGTAGAAAGAGTACCATGCTGTGGCTGAACTTCAAACGGTTTAGCTTTAACCATGTTAATAGTTCCACATTATTGGTTGCTAGAGAATCAAAGTATATTTACCAACGAATCGCGAAATGCTATGGTTCTTACATATGATTATATGATTTCTGAATTTATTCAGAAGTAATTCGCGAGATCGTGCGCCCTTATTTACTAGTTATACCGAAAAGGGGCGCAGCTGGTTGAATCCAGTCTATTCGTGAAATAAACAACTCGCACACACTCCCTTTCCAAAAAAAATCAATACACCAATCACTACACTGAGATTTATTGGATTTGTTGCTAAAATGTCGGTATTAAATCCGAAACTCCCCGCAGATGGCCAGTGACCCGAGGAAACGAAAGAATCGGTTACATTTTTCATATGATCTCCTCTTATAGATAGACTAAAAAATCGAACATCTTTTTTGTTGTATTACTTGACCTTTTCCTATTTTCTATTTATAAATCGAAAGTGGATTCAAAAACGATTCCATTTTACTTACAATGTATTTTCTTTTTCTCAATTGAGAAAAACTCAATTGAGATTTACAATAAGAATAAGACTTATGCGAATAGGATTAGGTACCGGGTTTTCGTGTAAATTGCGAAACACTGCGTTTGTTGCACCGTTTCCTAAACAGCTTTCGTTGGACTAAGAAGGGGAAGGAAGAAAGCGAGTCGGTAACACTAATTCCTCATCCTCAAATCAGCCCTTCCCCCCGGTTTCTCAACGCAAAAAGAATTGTAGGAGCGAAATCTTGGTATAATGCGAAAAAGCAAGCAGGCAAGCGTCAAGTCCAACGAAATAAAATAATACGTATTTTTTATTTTTTCGGATTAAACAAACGGATTCGCAAATAAAAGGGCTAATGCTACAACCAATCCATAAATTGTTAAAGCTTCCATAAAAGCCAAACTAAGTAATAAAGTACCTCGTATTTTCCCCTCTGCTTCGGGCTGTCTCGCAATACCTTCTACAGCTTGGCCTGCAGCAGTACCTTGACCAACTCCCGGTCCAATAGAAGCAAGCCCTACAGCCAATCCAGCAGCAATAACGGAAGCGGCAGAAATAAGTGGATTCATGATAAGTTCCTCACACAAAAAAAAAGAAATGGTTAATGATACAATCGACGAAAATTTTATGACTTAATTATTCCATCGACTAAGATTTAGCCAGTCGAAGTCAGTAAGAACTCCGAATTGAAATAAAAATATTCCCTCAAATCATCAGAAAGGCTTTCTACTTTTTAGTTCCTCTTTGTTGAGTCTTTTCCTGAATCTATACAACTTGAATTTATCATTTCGTTCTTGCTAACCCTTTGTTGAATTCTTCGACCCGTTCTTGCTTTTTTTGTTTATTTATTACTATGAATAAACAAACAAACCTAAAAAAAGACTTCTATTAATACCCCCATCTAAATTCAAGTAGGACTTAATATGAGTTCATTTCATATAGAACTAGTCAATATCTACTATCCAATATACATGCCTTTCTTCCATAACGTAAACCCGGCGTTCTTCCTTAAATTCAATTGGATTCTAGAACTTTTCTTTGAATTGAAACGTCTCCAGGAGTTGACTTATAACCATTCGATTCCGTATGCCTAGTTCGGCCTTTCTATCCTAATCAACCCCCCTAATATCCCCTTTTTATTACTATAGAACATACCTGTATGTTCCCTAAGCATATTGTCTTGAAACATATGTTGACTTGATCTAAGAAAAAATACCCTTTCGAAAATGAATCAATGATGACCTTCCATAGATTCGCCTATATAAGCTGCGGCTAAAGTTGCAAAAATAAGAGCCTGAATACCACTTGTAAATAATCCAAGAAACATGACAGGTATAGGAACTACTAAAGGTACTAAAGAAAC